TTTTCACAAATAGTCAATTTCGTATCGAATTTTGATAGTAGAAGGGTTACCATATATAACACAAGATTTCTCCGCCGATTCCTTCTAATCGAGCCTCTCGGTCTGTCATTATACCTCGAGAAGTAGAAATAATTACAATCCCTATACCACCTAAAATTCTAGGAATTCTTTGATAGTTAGAATAGATTCGTAGACCAGGTCGACTTATCCGTTTTAAATTTAAAATAGTTTGAGATGGCCCCTTCCTATTTCTTCTATGTTGTAGGGTTAAAACCAAAAAATCTTTGTTGTTTTCCCGATGTTTTCTCACGTTTTCTATAAAACCTTCTCTTAAAAGTATTTTTACAATGCTTTCAGTGATGCTAGTAGATGATATTCGAACCGTTACTTTTCTATGCATGTCAGCATTTCGTATAGAGGTTATTATGTCAGCAATAGTGTCCCTACCCATAATGAACTAAAATTTTTGGTTCCTCAAAATTTTGATATAATAAACATGATATTTTTTGTTATGAAGTAACATTATTAAAGGTATATACGTGAGACACAATCTATTAATCATTCAAAATACTCTACTATAACTTATAACTCTATATGATGATGATGGTCTTATCTTATAATACTTCAGGGGCTAATGACACTATTTTAGTAAAATTTAACTTTCTTAATTCTCGGGCGATCGCACCAAAAACGCGAGTTCCTTTTGGATTTCCTTCTTGATCAATGACAACTGCAGCATTGTCATCATATCGTATTATCATACCATTATCACGTTTGAGTTCTTTACAAGTACGTACAATTACAGCTCTGATCACTTCTGATCTTTTTAAGGGCATATTTGGTACTGCTTCTTTGATCACAGCAACAATAACATCACCAATATGAGCATATCGGCGATTACTAGCTCCTAGTATTCGAATACACATCAATTCTCGGGCCCCGCTGTTATCTGCTACATTCAAATAGGTCTGGGGTTGAATCATATCATTTTTTTATCTGTTCTTTCAATGCAAAACAAAAGGGGCTAATAAAAAAAAAAAAAATATTCTTTGTCAAAAAAAAAAAAAAAAGAAACCTGCAATTGCTTTTTTATTCCAAGACCTGTTTCTTGTGGTTATACGTTTCTATCACGAAATAATGAATTGAGTTCGTATAGGCATTTTGGATGCCGCTATTGAAATAGCCTTTCTAGCTAGATTTTCTGCTACTCCACCCATTTCATAAAGTATTCTACCTGGTTTAACAACAGCTACCCAATATTCGGGAGATCCTTTACCCGACCCCATACGTGTTTCCGCAGGTCTTACTGTAACGGGTTTGTCTGGAAATATACGTACCCATATTTTTCCACCACGGCGGGCATTTCGTGTCATTGCTCGTCGCCCTGCTTCTATTTGTCTAGATGTGATCCAAGCGGGTTCAAGTGCCTGAAGAGCATATCGACCGAAACAAATAGAATTACCTCGATACGATATTCCCCTCATTCTTCCTCTATGTTGTTTACGGAATCTGGTTCTTTTGGGGTTATAGTTGATGGTTGTTTCGCAATTCCATCTCTACTACAGAACTGGACATGAGAGTTTCTTCTCATCCAGCTCCTCGCGAATCAAAACAATTGAAAAAAAAAGCCGCGGGCGAATATTTACTCTTTTATCTTTTAATAGCTAGTTCAGTTGTAGGGTTAGCCCACGATCGCTCAGACTAAATGAAATTATTCTCTGGTTCGTTCCGCCATCCCACCTGATGAATCATTAGGATTCGTTTTCAATAAAATCTTCAGCATTCACAGGTTCCGTCGTTCCCATCGCTTCTCGATTAATGCTTAGGTCTGAATTCTACAATGGAGCCTCTCATTTAATTTGTTCTTGAACCAATCGTCTCAGTCTTTATTGGCCCGAGGCTCTTGATTTTTTTTGTTCTTTTGTTCTGTGAACATATTAATCTCCTTCGGTATGAATTGAGAGTATTGATGCTTTATTACATTGTATTTTATGAGATGGTTTAGAGACCTTACATATTATTTTATTACATATTTTTTATTGGAATTATATCATTACTATATATTTTTTTCTTTCTCTCACCTTTCCAGTTATTCACATCCTTTTTATATTTCGTTTCACAACCCATAATATAACCCGATTGGTTTTTTTATACAAAACCATATTTCAGTTGCTACAATGATATGACTAATATATCATATCTTGACTGGTTTTTGGATCCAGATAATGTGAAGCGATGGGTTGGTTATTTCTTCTCTAGTTAATGGTCAGTCTATTTTTTAAAAATCCTAACCCTAAAAAACCAACGAGTCACACACTAAGCATAGCAATTAAATTTTTAATAAAATTAAATGGTCAATAGAATTTTTATTCAACCCTATAGAATTGCTCATTTTTTTGATTGAACATAATTAAATAATGAAAGGGTTTTTATTTTTTTTTTCATTACTCGCATCATTAAAAGCAAGTAAGGGTTTATGATTATTACTCGCCGGCAAATA